TGGGGGGGCGCGCATGCAGGAAGGAAGTTTGAGCTTGATGCAAATGGCTAAAATCTCGTCTGCTTTATATGATTATCAATTAAATAAAAAATTATTTTATGTATCAATCCTTACATCTCCGACAACTGGTGGAGTGACAGCTAGTTTTGGTATGTTGGGGGATATCATTATTGCCGAACCCAATGCCTACATTGCATTTGCAGGTAAAAGAGTAATTGAACAAACATTGAATAAAACAGTACCCGAAGGTTCACAAGGAGCTGAATACTTATTCCAGAAGGGTTTATTCGACCTAATTGTACCACGTAATCTTTTAAAAAGCATTCTGAGTGAGTTATTTAAGCTCCACGCCTTTTTTCCTTTGAATCAAAAGTCAAGCAAAATCAAGTAGAGCACTAAGTTCAATTATTTTTTTTTTGTTTGTAGCAAAAAGTAGTTAGTTTATCGGAATCAAAGTAAATAAGATAATAATGGCCTTTTCTTTGGTGATCGAAGATCGAATTGTAGAAAGAATTAAAACTAAAGTTGAGTATAGCTCTTTTTTTGACCTATATTTATATTCCTGATTACGAATCGAGAAGCCTTTATCACCATCACCAAGAGTGAGTTTTTCCTTTCGTGAAATTCGGAAAATAAAACGAATTTTTTCTTGTCTTAGGTATATAATTTGCAATTTAAATATAGATAATAGAGTTTTGTATCTTTCTCTATCTCCCGAAAAACCATTTTAGCTAAAAATTCATGTTGGGTCGGATTCGAACGAATCTTTCGATAATCGGTAAAAAACTCTTTATCTATTTTTAGAAAATTAGAAGATAAGAACAAAAGACAAAGAAATGAAGAAAAATAATAAAGTTTATTATCATACATATCTTTCTCATGTAGGAGATGAATAAGTCCATTTATTTAGTTCTACAGTTCTACATTCTTTGCACTTATTCTTATTATACGTACTCAGTTAGATTTAGATATATAGATACTTAGATCTATACTAAGAATTTGAAATTCTTCAAATTCTATTAATAATAAATATTATCTAATTAGAATGCAAATTCTTAATTTAATTATAATTATTACAAGATATCTTTATTTATATAATAATAACAGATACAAATAGTAAATCGAGGTACCCCTTCTATGACAAATTTGAACCTTCCATCTATTTTTGTGCCGTTAGTAGGCCTAGTCTTTCCGGCAATTGCAATGGCTTCTTTATTTCTTCATGTTCAAAAAAACAAGATTGTTTAGATCCGCCGGGACCCAATCTCATCCATTTTTTTTTGAAAACGTGGACTTGTATCATAACACGGATATCTATTTATTGGAATATAGTATAACATGTGATTTCCGCCGAACATAAAGGAAAAAACTCTTATGCCCGCAGAAACATGATATATGGATATATCAATTCTAGCAATTTTCAAATAGATCAGGATCTCTGGATGGCTGAAATGTAGTCGGTGAATCTATATGTATATCGATATGTATAGTGGAATCGTATTAAATAAAGAGTATGTTATTATTTTAGATTTAACCAATTTGATGAATTACTCCTAAAGGTTGACATCAAACTAGTGCTAGTTCACCTCAAACTAGTGCTAGTTGATGAGAGTTACTTCGGAAACAAAAAAGTAAAGTCAAATTTCTCTGGGGTATTATCTCAATTCCAATAAAATGCAATCGAGTAAAGTATGACTTGGCGATCAGACGATATATGGATAGAACTTATAACGGGGTCTCGAAAAATAAGTAATTTCTGCTGGGCCTTTATCCTTTTTTTAGGTTCATTAGGCTTCTTATTAGTTGGAACTTCCAGTTATCTTGGTAGAAATTTGCTATCTTTTTTTCCGCCTCAGCAAATCATTTTTTTTCCACAAGGAATCGTGATGTCTTTCTACGGAATTGCGGGTCTCTTTATCAGCTCTTATTTGTGGTGCACAATTTCCTGGAATGTAGGTAGTGGTTATGATCGATTCGATAGAAAGGAAGGAGTAGTCTGTATTTTTCGTTGGGGATTTCCGGGACAAAATCGTCGCATATTCCTCCGATTCCTTATAAAAGATATTCAGTCCGTTAGAATAGAAGTTAAAGAGGGTATTTATGCTCGTCGTGTTCTTTATATGGACATCCGAGGCCAGGGGTCCATTCCCTTGACCCGTACTGATGAGAATTTGACTCCACGAGAAATTGAACAAAAGGCTGCTGAATTAGCCTATTTCTTGCGTGTACCAATTGAAGTATTTTGAGAAATTGAGAATCAGAACGTTCATTCAATTAAAGAAAACGTATATGAAAGAACCATAAAACGAAACTCTTTTTATGGTCTTTATGCGCACGCAATTCAATAACAAATAACAAATCGAAATAATAGAGTCAGCTCAGATGGCAAACCATTTCGAAAGCAAGAATTTTTTTTAGTTCAATATTTGTTGGAATTGACACTTTAGATCTAGATAGATCGTATCTTGTGTAAATTTGAAATTCTTTCTTTTGTATTCTTTAATGACCAACAATTGGATTTCTTAATTAAATAATGAGAACTAGCCAATTTATCCTTTGCCAGTCATTTTTTTTTTGATCATCCTAATATCTTTCCCTCAATTATTCTATTCCTGACTATGGGTAATCAGTGAAATTTTTTCGAAATATTGGATATTTTGATAGCAAAGGAATTCTTTCGTCTCAAAATCTGAATAATATTCATTACTTAAAGTGGTTCTTTCGATCATTCATCGAAAGGAGACACTTGATTTTGAATTTGACCAATTGAAATATCAGGAAACAATATTCTTAATTTCTTCATTCGAAGTGAATTCTTAGCCTATTTCTGTATTCTTTCTAGATTCAAAGACTAACCACAAAATCACAAAGAAAATAGATTCCTAAGTTCGATACCTTGTATAAAACTCATGTGTGTAAGAAATATTCGATCGCATAGAGTGTACGAATGGGTTGATTAACAATTCACAGACGAAAAAATGGCAAAAAAGAAAGCATTCACTCCTCTTTTCTATCTTGCATCTATAGTATTTTTGCCCTGGTGGATTTCTTTCTCAGTTAATAAATGTCTGGAATCTTGGGTTACTAATTGGTGGAATACTGGGCAATCCGAAATTTTCTTGAATAATATTCAAGAAAAGAGTCTTCTAGAAAAATTCATAGAATTAGAGGAACTCCTCTTCTTGGACGAAATGATCAAGGAATACTCGGAAACACATCTCGAAGAGTTTGGGATAGGAATCCATAAAGAAACGATCCAATTAATCAAGATACAAAATGAGAATCGTATCCATACGATTTTGCACTTCTCAACAAATACCATCTGTTTTATTATTCTAAGCGGGTATTCGATTTTGGGTAATGAAAAACTTGTTATTCTTAACTCTTGGGCTCAGGAATTCCTATATAACTTAAGTGACACAGTAAAAGCTTTTTCTATTCTTTTATTAACTGATTTATGTATCGGATTTCATTCACCCCAGGGTTGGGAATTAATTATGTGCTCTATCTATAAAGATTTTGGATTTGTTCATAATGATCAAATTATAGCTGGTCTTGTTTCCACCTTTCCAGTAATTCTCGATACAATTTTTAAATATTGGATTTTCCGTTATTTAAATCGTCTGTCTCCGTCACTTGTCGTTATTTATCATTCAATGAATGACTGATAAAGGATCCATTGATATTAATCTAATCCAATTAGAATGCTTGGTACTTTGTAGTTGTACATAAGCAAAGTATTGAAAATCGTATTTACTCTTTCTATTTCTAACCATCGGGAAGATTCATCCTAGATTATTCCAGCAAATAGCAGAATCGTGGCTAGGGAACTATACTAGCGACCTACCCAATTTATTGTAGAAATTTTCGCGATCAATGATTGGACCATGCAAACTAGAAATGCTTTTTCTTGGCTAAAGAAACAGATTACTCGATCTATTTCCGTATCGCTCATGATATATATCTTAACTCGGACGTCCATTTCAAGTGCATATCCCATTTTTGCACAGCAGGGTTATGAAAATCCACGAGAAGCGACTGGGCGTATTGTATGTGCCAATTGCCATTTAGCTAATAAGCCCGTGGAAATTGAGGTTCCACAAGCGGTACTTCCTGATACTGTATTTGAAGCAGTTGTTCGAATTCCTTATGATATGCAACTGAAACAGGTTCTTGCTAATGGTAAAAAAGGGGGGTTGAACGTGGGGGCTGTTCTTATTTTACCGGAGGGGTTTGAATTAGCTCCTCCCGATCGTATTTCTCCCGAGATGAAAGAAAAGATTGGCAATTTGTCTTTTCAGAGCTATCGCCCCAATAAAAAAAATATTCTTGTGGTAGGCCCTGTCCCTGGTAAAAAATATAGTGAAATAACCTTCCCTATTCTTTCCCCGGACCCTGCTACTAAGAAGGATGTTCACTTCTTAAAATATCCTATATACGTAGGCGGGAACAGGGGAAGGGGTCAGATTTATCCCGACGGCAACAAGAGTAACAATACAGTTTATAATGCTACAGCAGCAGGTATAGTAAGCAAAATCATACGAAAAGAAAAAGGCGGATATGAGATAACCATAACGGATGCGTCGGAGGGACGTCAAGTGGTTGATATTATCCCTCCCGGACCAGAACTTCTTGTTTCCGAGGGCGAATCTATCAAATTTGATCAACCATTAACGAGTAATCCTAATGTAGGCGGATTTGGTCAGGGAGATGCAGAAATAGTCCTTCAAGATCCATTACGTGTCCAAGGACTTTTGTTCTTTTTGGCATCTGTTATTTTGGCACAAATCTTTTTGGTTCTTAAAAAGAAACAGTTCGAGAAGGTTCAATTGGCCGAAATGAATTTCTAGATTCGCAGATTTTTCGATATCAAGTACGTAAAAAGAACCAAATTCTTGTTGGCGATTATTTATGATCAAAAAATGAAATTATGAAAACTCCTTTGTCTTATTTATACTCTTCTTCAAAATCTACATACTATGTGGTATAAGGGATTCCCA